ATATAGATAAATAAAACCAAAAGAAAGCCCTTTCTTTTTTTTTTGTTCTTGATTTCTTTTCCAAAGAAAAGATATAACTCCCCCATTCATAATTGTAAGTTTCTACGACATAATAAAATAAAGAGATTTTTGGCCTTTTGAAAAAAAAAAAAAAGGGGGGGGGTGAAGAAGTTCTTTATTTCAATCTTCTTTGATTTCAAAAAATCTGATCAATCATGTATGTAAAAAAGAAAATAAATAGAAAAAGCCGGCTATCGGAATCGAACCGATGACCATCGCATTACAAATGCGATGCTCTAACCTCTGAGCTAAGCGGGCTTAAATAAAAGAAATTTTACATACATGGGAATTCGTAAAACTCTTAGGATTTTATCTATTAACGATAACTTATATTTTATTTAAATGAATTTAAATAAAAATCAAATTTCAGAATTTCAAACGTTAAATTGAGTTTATAGTTCTAAATCAAATCTATAATATAAATAGAATCTACTAAATTAGATTAGTAAGTGAAGTTAGATTAGTAAGTGAAGATCCTTTTGTACATTTTTTTTTTTTTTTGAATTTAGAATTCTCTAATTATATATTAGTTATATATTAGAAGTCGAAATAAAGTTTAAATGCTAAATGATTCAACCTTTTTTTAGACTAAATAATTAGAAATATAAAATATTAAATAGAAATAAATGAAATAATTAGTTAGAACTATAAAATTTTGTTATCGTATGGTTCTATATAGAGGGTCTTCCTCAAATGTGTCTAAGAAAAAAAGGATAAGAATGAAAATGAAATGAAAGAGAAAGAGGCAACAAAAAAAAAGCAATCCAGATAATAATGAGACACTCCTGTCTTTTGTTTTCATTCGGAAGGAGGGCTGCAGCTAAGACTAAAACAAAGAATCGATCGTTCGAGTATTCCACCAAATTGCCGCGGAAAAATAAGAGTTAAGAGAAACATATCTATTTATTTAGTGTATATCCATCGATATTGAATAGCAAATGGAGAAATGATAGAATCACTTCTGATTGGACAAAAAAAAGAAATACGGGTCCGCGATAGAGACGAAAGAAGATAGGCAAGAAATCAAAAGGGGCAACCCCATTCGATATAAGAATGAGTATCTAAAAAATGAAGTGGTTCCGTATAGCATAAAAATAAATATTAAATAAATGAAAAAAAAAGGAGGGGGAAAGGCATCATTTTGAGATTGAATCTCAAAACACAGGGGGATATGGCGAAATTGGTAGACGCTACGGACTTAATTGGATTGAGCCTTGGTATGGAAACCTACTAAGTGATAACTTTCAAATTCAGAGAAACCCTGGAATTAAAAATGGGCAATCCTGAGCCAAATCCTGTTTTACGAAAATAAATAAGGGTTCGGGTTCGTAAAGAAAGAATTTAAATAAAAAAGGGATAGGTGCAGAGACTCAATGGAAGCTGTTCTAACAAATGGGGTTTGACTACCGTTAGTAAAGGAATCCTTCTATCGAAACTACAAAAAGGATAAAAGATAAACCTATACACATACCTAAAGGTAATAAAAAACTATCTAAAAAAAATAAAAAGACGACCCAAACCCGTATTTATATATTTTTATTTTTTTTCTGAAAAATAGAAAGAATTGTTGTGAATTCGTATTGATTCCAAATTGAAGAAGGAATCAAATACAACATTCATTAATCAAATAATTTACCCCATAGTTTGATAAATCTTTTGAACAACTGGTTAATCGGACGAGAATAAAGATAGAGTCCCATTCTACATGTCAATATAAATGCTGACAACAATGAAATTTATAGTAAGAGGAAAATCCGTCGACTTTAAAAATCGTGAGGGTTCAAGTCCCTCTATCCCCAACCCCCAAAACCCGTTGACGCCCTACCTGTTTTTTTTTTTTTCTTTTTAATTGACATAGACGCCAGTCCTCTATTAAAATGAGGATGATGTCTTGGTAATGGTCGGGATAGCTCAGTTGGTAGAGCAGAGGACTGAAAATCCTCGTGTCACCAGTTCAAATCTGGTTCTCGGCATATGAGTAATTCGTATGAGGATCTATTCTCAAAATTTATTGATATGGATCAACATAATAAATACTTATCCCTCTAGGTGTCTGTAAATGTACCTTTCTCTATTTTGTAGTTTTTTTTTTCTATTTTATAGAAAAGTAAAGAGTCTATTATAGTGAAATAAAAAAATTGGATTCTCTTCCTTCTAAGAGATGTGCACGATACAAAGTTCACAGCGCAGAATCTCTTCTTTTATTTTAGTTCATCCTATTGTCTCGCCTAAAAAAAAATAATATATCTTTAAAAAATCTAGAATCTCAACGAATCCCTAATTCTATTGTCTTTTATTTTTTTTCTTAGCCTATCCATAAAAATAGGAATGATACTTCAATTACTCTGTTTGATCTCGAAGAAAAAGAGAGTGTACAAATATTCCTTGAATACCCGGAGTTGTATAAATGAAAAAAAAGGTCTCTTATCATTCAATGAGCGTCTTGTAGTTCATAAAAATTGGGGGCAATATAATCCTTACGTAAGGGCCACCCGATCCAACTTTCGGGCATTAAGATACGCTTCAGTCGTGGATGATTCTCATATGAGATTCCCAACATGTCATAAGATTCCCGTTCTTGAAAATCCACACTTTTCCAAACCCAGAAAACAGACGGGATTCTAGGATGAGCCCTTGGAACAAATACTTTTATACATACCTCTTCCGGTTGATCTACACCATATTCTATTCTTGTAAGATGATATACACTGGCTAACATTCCTCCCGGTGCTACATCATAGGCACATTGTGAACGTAGATAATTGTAACCGCATACATATAAAATAACAGCAATGGAATGCCAATCCTCGGGCTTTATTTGTAAAGTCTCTATTCCTTGGTAATCGAAACCCAAAGATCTATGAACTAGCCCATGTTTGACTAACCAAACAGACAAAGGACCCTGCATCTTTTTTATCTCTCCCGCATTTTCATTTGGCTTTGATTTGTAATTTGTATAAGATATATATTTCACATTTACGATGAAATCCAATTTATGAAGATTCATTCGTTATTTGTTATTCTGAAAAAAACCTACCTTATCTAATTTACTAATTCTTGGGAAGATATTGAACTTTTATAGTTGAAAAATGTTTGAAGAGGGAGCTCTGAAGTAGACGGTGGTTGATAAAGTAATCCCCTATCATAATTTCCAGCATAAGTACTGTGTACAAGACAAAACTTGTGATTGGTAGTAAAACACCGATCACCCCCTTGAGATCTAGATCTAATTCGATCCTCATAGATTTCTCGAGATATTTTCTTACGAAGTTTTGTTATAGCATCTATAACTGCTTCCGGTTTAGGTGGACAGCCCGGCAAATAGACATCTACAGGAATTAGCTTATCAACTCCCCGAACAGTACTATAAGAATCGGTACTGAACATCCCCCCTGTAATTGTACACGCTCCCATAGCAATAACATATTTTGGTTCGGGCATTTGTTCATAAAATCTCACTAAAGAAGGGTCCATTTTCATTGTTACTGTGCCAGCCGTTAAAATGAGGTCCGCCTGTCTAGGACTCGATCTTGGTACCAGTCCATACCAATTTGAAAAATCATTTAATGTAGTTGAAATAACCGAATTGTGGGTCTGTCGATCAAGTAAGGGAAATTCAATAGAATTCATACTTAATGCTATTTTTTTTTTTATTTTGACTTTTTATTGTTTCTTATTATCTGAATATTCAGGAACTAAGACCATTCCAATGCTCCTTTTCGCCATGCATAAACTAAACCAACAATTAGGATAAGCACAAAAATAAAAGCTTCTATAAATACAGATACCCCCAATACATCAAAACTCATTGCCCATGGATAAAGAAAAACCGTTTCAACAACAAAAACGAGAGCAAACATATAATAACGGATTCTAAATTGTAACCAAGCATCACCCATTGGTTCTATACCCGATTCATAACTCGAAAGTTTCTCTGGACCTTTTCTAACGGGGCCTAAAACTCCAGAAATTAGAAATGCCAAAATAGGAATACCACTTGATATTATCAGAAATGCCCAGAAACTCTCATATTCGTAAAGCAGAAACATAGACGAACTCCTATGAATGTGAAAGAAAAAAAGACCAGATTAGTTGATTCGAGTTGGTCTTACTAAACAATTACTAAACAAAGAGTTATAGACAACTTGAAACTGAATTCCATTCCAACTCGAATCGACTAGTTTCATTTGTATACTGGGGGATATGTCTCGTTTTTAAGATTTAGTGATTGGAATCCTAATTTATTTATTTTCATTACGCTTATTTCGATTTCATATCGAAATAGATTGATATGTATAGTATTATACTATACATAGATATTTGTACTACTGTACAAATCTACAAAACAAGTTAAACTTGTTCGCTTTCGCCTCACTTCGGTCGGATTTTTATAAAAAAAATTGAAACTAACCAAACTCATTAAAATTCGAATTAATTGTTTTGTTTAGAATTTTGAATTCTATTCTAATATTAATATGTATTAATAAAAAAAAAAAGAGCAATTGAAGATATTGAAATGCCTTTTTTTTCATTTCAGTTTTATGCTCTAAATAACCCTGCTCCCCCCCAGTGAGGGAGCTTATGGGAATTATTTTCATAAAGCAAAGCAAGCGGAAGCGGCCAGTTCCAACCAACAAAGAATATACAATACTGAGGAAAAAATGAGACAACTTTTTTTTTGTATTTGAATATTCTTTATTGTTTTATTTTGTTGTAAGAATATCTTTTTTTATTTATTGATTTTGTTTTGATTAATTAAAATAGAAAATAGGGCTATACGGACTCGAACCGTAGACTTTCTCGGTAAAACAGATCGAACTCATTATTATCAAAATGGATTCGAACTCTTTCAAAGACCCAACATGCATTTTTTTTTTTTTTGCATTGGGCTCTTTCATTAGCTGATATAAAGATCCGCTAGTCTACCATATTTTTACTTA